TGCTCGAATAGGTCGTGAATTTTTCTAGGACAGTATTAAAGATCTCATCGAAAACTTACAGCAGCTTGCCAAACAAAAGCTAAGAGAAAAAAGAGCACAGGGATTACTGGCATAACATCCACGATTGGATTCAAAAAAGCGTAGGCCTCGGGCAATTTGGCGAAGAAAAGACTGCTTGAATAAAAGGAAGAATTAAGACAGATACAGACCATACTAAAGATATTAAGCATAACAAAGATTTTGTTCTTGAATGAAGCTAATTATATTTTGATTGAGTTATAAAAATTATATTTTGATTAAGTTATTAATATATTATTGATATAAAATTATTGATATAAAAATCAATAAAGTATAAAAAAAAAATGAATAAAGTAAGGTAGACCAAAAAACCCTTCTTTTAAAATTTTTTAAAATTCACCCAATCAAAAATTTTTTAATTCTCAAATCAAAAAAGAATAGAATAAATCATACTTTCATACAATATCTTAATTGAATTATATATTATGATCAATAAATTCAGTTTCATTCTAATTCTATATATACGCGTATCAAAATCCTAGCAACAACCTAATCTATTTCATAGATATTTTAACTGGAATTGACGAACAACCAATACTAATATTAATATTAATGTCTAGTAGGGTCGAATAGAAATGAAATGGGGCGTGGCCAAGCGGTAAGGCAACGGGTTTTGGTCCCGCTATTCGGAGGTTCGAATCCTTCCGTCCCAGAGCCTACTCATTATATATTTTATTATATATCATAATAATTCCTTCTTGAACAATCTTCTGTTTATAATAAATGTGATTCTTGTTTCTTATTTGTAATGATTCTTCTCTAAATCATATTCACAAATTTTATCGAGTTCAAATAACACGCAGATGTAATTGATAATTGAATCTATGTGTGATCCAGGAAAGATGGGGACATAATATGGATTTATCTTTCTTATGATGATAAAATTTATGATAAAATGCGGTCCTTACTGTAAAACTTTATTCAAATAATGATATCGAGATAGGCTTTTTTTCAATTAAATCTTTTTAATGATTTCTTATGAGTCTTTAGTACTCGAAGAAGTGTCTTATGAGTCTTTAGTACTCGAAGAAGTGTAAGATTGGTGAATCCATCCTATCGAGTCACTTGAGGATCTAGATGCAAAACGAACTTAGTACCGACCGAAGCAATGACTATTCATGATTCCATAATTGAATCAATTACATACCGGTTACAAACTAAAGGAAAGGAATGTTATGGTAAAACTTCGTTTGAAACGATGTGGTAGAAAGCAACGTGTGACTTGACGGACATGATCCGCTGTGGATTCTTACATTCACTATTTTCTATTATATAGAAAGGTGCTCTTGGCTCGACATCGTTTGGTCTGTTACACACTAGAACCCACATTTTTTATTGGGTTGGGATGTAAAATGTAAATAGTACATGGTGGAGCTCGAGTAGAAAGTATTGATTCATTTCTCAGGGGCAAGGATCTAGGGTTAGTGCCAATCAATAAGTTGGAACAACTTCGTAAATATGTAAATATATTTTCGATATAGAAATAGAAAGGATCCAATTCGAGCAAGTTTCAAATACAAAAGTAAAGTTTGTTGGAATTGGTAAAACTCTTTCGATCAAAATAAAAAGTGTATCGCGCGGAAATCAATCGTTCATATGATTCTTTGATAGAAAAAAAAATGGTATGTTGCTGCCATTTTGAAATGATTAAAGATCACCGAAGTAATGTCTAAACCCAATGATTCAAGGCAAAGATAAAGGATTTTGGAACAAGGAAATACCCTTTTCAATTGTCTCAACAACTAGATCAGAATGAAGAATCAAAATAGATTCTAAAAAGGAAAAACAAAAAAGGGGGGTTAGAGACCACTCAATAAATAAAATGCCTAAAGGTTTTCCTTTGAGTTATTTGAGAGTTATCCAACTTGAGTTAGGGGGGTATAAATGATTTCTTTTTCGGGAAATCTTTTTCGGGAAAAAAGAAGAAAAAAGGACTTAAATCATAGTCTAATTGATTTGATGATTTTATAGAGCTGTTTTTCATTAGAATTCTATACAGAGACATAACTTTGAATCAAATCATTTTTCTCGAGCCGTATGAGGCGAAAACTTCTTATACGTTTCTAAGGGGGGTATTGTTTATCTACACCTATCCCAATGGGCCATTTATCGAATCGTTGCAATTGATGTTCGATCCCGAAGAGAAGGAAGAGATCTTCGGAAAGTTGGTTTTTATGATCCGATAAAGAATCAGACCTATTTAAATGTTTCTGCTATTTTATATTTCCTTGAAAAAGGCGCTCAACCTACAGGAACTGTTCATGATATTTCAAAGAAGGCGGGGGTTTTTACGGAACTTTGCCTTAACCAAACGAAATTAATGAAATAAAAAAAACAGGGGATTAAGCTTTCTTAGTCTACTTATATTGCCTATTGATTGAATAAACTCGAGATTTTTTCCTACGTCTTCTTTTTCCTTAATTTATTCTTCCATTTACACCCTTTTTTTGTATTTTTTTGTATCTATATAAATTATTTATGTAGTGCCAATCCAACATAAGCCCTTACTTTGTAAGTTTGTATTATATTTAGTTTAATTTTTTTTTTTTTCTATTATTAATTCAATTTAAATTAGTTAAATTGAATTATTGAATTAATGGATTCTTTTGTTTTCTTCATTGTATTCTTTTATCAACATTCATATTGACAACAGTATATCAAACAAATATAATCTGATCGTGGGGAAATGGATCTATTTATCTCCATTCCATAAGTTTGGTTTTTTACTTCATTCAAATGATGGGTTTCTTGGATTTGCTGCGATACAAGAAGTCTTTTTGATTGAAAATATTAAATATATATATATATATTTAATATATAATTTCATTTTGTTTTATGTTCAGATAGAAATTAGAAATTTTTCTATTTCATTTATTGCTAATTTAATGTTTTGATTGTGTCGTGCAATTTAATCTTTTTTTTATTTATTTGATTCCGATTGTATCTACACATCCTAATTATTTTATTTGGGTTGCTAACTCAACGGTAGAGTACTCGGCTTTTAAGTGCGGCTAGCATCTTTTACACATTTGTATGAAGCAAGTGATTCGTCTATACCATCGGTAGAGTTTGTAAGACCACGACTGATTCTGAAAGAAATGAATGGAAAAAATAGCATGTCGTATCAGTGGAGAATTCTGAGAATATTTCATTCTTATCCGATCGGTCCAAAACTTTGTTTGAATTCGTGGCGCGGAACAAAATAAATTCAAAGTTTGGTTGAGTAAATAAATGGATAGAGCCCTGCGGCCCCAATATTATTATAAGATAAGGAAATAAGGAAACAAAAAAAGCAACGAGCTTCTGTTCTTAATTTGAATGCTTGATTTTCCGATCTAATTAGACGTTAAAAATTTATTAGTGCCTGGTGCGGGAAAGTCTTTTCCCATAAGTGGATTTTCCGTTTTTTTTTAACGAGTCCTAATTATTAGCTATTCTCCATTATGGGATTATGGGGTGGAGATGAATGTGTAGAAGAAGCAGCATATTGATAAAGAGATTTTTTTCCAAAATCAAAAGAGCGATTGGCTTGAAAAAAATAAATAAAAAAAAAGATTTATAATTAATTATCTTGTTATCCTATCTTGTTATCCTATTATCCTATCTTGTTATCCTATAAGGAACATAAACAATTAGATGGAAAAAGAGAAGATAGAGAATCCGTTAATGAATTTAACCTGTTTCCGAGGTATCTATTCTTTTCTTACTATAATACCTTGTTTTTACTGTATCGTACTATGTATCATTTGATAACCCAATAAAATAAACCCCCTGCCCTTGGTTCAAATCTAATTTCAAATGGAAGAATTTCAAAGATATTTAAAACTAGATAAATCTCGGCAACATGACTTCCTATACCCACTTATCTTTCGGGAGTATATTTATGCACTTGCTGGTTTAAATAGATCCATTTTGTTGGAAAATGTAGGTTATGACAATAAATCTAGTTTACTAATTGTAAAACGTTTAATTCCTCGAATGTATCAACAGAATCATTTGATTATTTACACTAATGATTCTAACCAAAATCCATTTTTTAGGTACAACAAGAATTTGTATTTTCAAACGATATCAGAGGGACTTGTAGTTATTGTGGAAATTTCATTTTCCCTACGATTAGTATCTTCCTTAGAAAGGTCAGAAATAGTAAAATTTCATAATTTACGATCAATTCATTCAATATTTCCTTTTTTCGAGGACAAATTCTCACATTTTAATTATATGTCAGCTGTACTAATACCCTACCCCATCCATCTAGAAATTTTGGTTCAAATTCTTCGCTACTGGGCGAAAGATGCCTCTTCTTTGCATTTATTGCGGCTCTTTCTCCATGAGTATTGTAATTGGAACAGTCTTATTACTCCAAAGAAATCTATTTCCATTTTTTCAAAGAGTAACCTAAGATTCTTCTTGTTCCTATATAATTCTCATGTATGTGAATACGAATCCATCTTTTTTTTTCTTCGTAACCAATCTTCTCATTTACGATCAACATCCTCTCGGATTCTTTTTGAACGAATGTATTTCTATGGAAAAATAGACCTTTTTTCAAAAGTTTTTGCTAATGCTTTTCAGGCCATCTTGTGGTTATTGAAAGATTCTTTCATGCATTATGTTAGATATCAAGGAAAATTCATTTTGGTTTCAAAAGATACACCTCTTCTGATGAATAAATGGAAGTATTACCTTGTCATTTTATGTCAATGTCATTTTTATGCGTGGTCTCAACCGGAAAGGGTTTATATAAACCAATTATCCAAATATTCTCTCAACTTTTTGGGCTATCTTTCAAGTGTGCGACTAAACCTTTCATCAGCGGTACGGAATCAAATGCTGGAAAAGTCATTTATAATAGATAATACTATGAAAAAACTCGATACAATAGTTCCAATTATTCCTCTGATTGGATCATTGGCAAAATC